GCTAGCGTAGCTTAACTAAAGCATAACACTGAAGATGTTAAGACGGTCCCTAGAAAGGTCCCGTAAGCACAAAGGCTTGGTCCTGACTTTACTGTCAACTTTGGCTAAACTTACACATGCAAGTCTCCGCCCCCCTGTGAGAATGCCCACAGTTTTCTGCCCGAAAACAAGGAGCTGGTATCAGGCACACTTTCCGCAGCCCATGACACCTTGCTTAGCCACACCCTCAAGGGAATTCAGCAGTGATAGACATTAAGCCATAAGTGAAAACTTGACTTAGTTAGAGCCAAGAGGGCCGGTAAAACTCGTGCCAGCCACCGCGGTTATACGAGAGGCTCAAGTTGATAGACATCGGCGTAAAGGGTGGTTAGGAAATTTTTAAACTAAAGCCGAACGCCCTCAGAACTGTTATACGTACCCGAGAGCAAGAAGCCCCACTACGAAAGTGGCTTTATACCCCCGACCCCACGAAAGCTGTGAAACAAACTGGGATTAGATACCCCACTATGCCCAGCCCTAAACCTTGATAGCCCCCTACACCCACTATCCGCCCGGGTACTACGAGCACTAGCTTAAAACCCAAAGGACTTGGCGGTGCTTTAGATCCACCTAGAGGAGCCTGTTCTAGAACCGATAACCCCCGTTAAACCTCACCCCCTCTTGTTCTTCCCGTCTATATACCGCCGTCGTCAGCTTACCCTATGAAGGAACCACAGTAAGCAAAACTAGTACAACTTAAAACGCCAGGTCGAGGTGTAGCATATGAGGGGGGAAGAAATGGGCTACATTCCCTGCCACAGGGAATACGAACAATGTAATGAAATAGACATTAGAAGGAGGATTTAGCAGTAAGCAGAAAATAGAGCGTTCCGCTGAAATTGGCCCTGAAGCGCGCACACACCGCCCGTCACTCTCCCCAAGCCAACATCATCCTATAAATAATACATTTTACCGGTAAAGGGGAGGCAAGTCGTAACATGGTAAGTGTACCGGAAGGTGTACTTGGAAAAATCAGAGTGTAGCTAAGCCAGAAAAGCGTCTCCCTTACACTGAGAAGTCGCCCGTGCAAATCGGACCACCCTGACGCCCAACAGCTAGCCCCTCCATCAACCCCAAATTAACCCTATCTATACCCCCAAATATACCACTCTTTCAACAACAAACCATTTTTCCACCTAAGTACGGGCGACGAAAAAGGACCTAGGAGCAACAGAGAAAGTACCGCAAGGGAACGCTGAAAGAGAAATGAAACAACCCAGTAAAGCACTAAAAAGCAGAGATTACTCCTCGTACCTTTTGCATCATGATTTAGCCAGAAAACCTCAAGCAAAAAGCATTATAGTTTGATACCCCGAAACTAAGCGAGCTACTCCAAGGCAGTCTAATTTATAGGACCCCCCCCGTCTCTGTGGCAAAAGAGTGGGAAGAACTTCGAGTAGAGGTGACAGACCTACCGAGCCTAGTTATAGCTGGTTGCCTGAAAACTGAATAAAAGTTCAGCCCTTTAAATTCTCCATTCCCATTGGCCTAAGGCCTTCACACCGAGCAAAGAAGTTAAAGGAGTTAGTCAAAGGGGGTACAGCCCCTTTGAAACAAGATACAACTTTCCAAGGAGGGTAAAAATCACAACGAACAAAAAGGTTAAATGTCCTAGTGGGCCTAAAAGCAGCCACCTACCCAGAAAGCGTTAAAGCTCGAACATCACCTAATTAGCCTTCTAATAAGGACAATACAATTTCACCCCCCTTAAAACCTACCAGGCCGTTCCATAAAACTATGGAAGCGTTTATGCTAACATGAGTAATAAGAGGACCCACCTCTCCCCGCACAAGTGTAACTCGGAACGAACCCTTCACCGACCATTAACGGCCCCAAAACAAAGAGGGCCCTAGGCAAAAAACAAACAACTGGAAAACCCCCTAGTTCCTCACCGTTAACCCCACACTGGTGTGCAAACCAGGAAAGACTAAAAGAAAAAGAAGGAACTCGGCAAACACAAGCCTCGCCTGTTTACCAAAAACATCGCCTCTTGAACCCCTAAATATAAGAGGTCCCGCCTGCCCTGTGATTATAAGTTTAACGGCCGCGGTATTTTGACCGTGCAAAGGTAGCGCAATCACTTGTCTTTTAAATGAAGACCTGTATGAATGGCATAACGAGGGCTTAACTGTCTCCTTTTTCCAGTCAATGAAATTGATCTCCCCGTGCAGAAGCGGGGATATTAACATAAGACGAGAAGACCCTATGGAGCTTTAGACACCAGAACAGACCATGTTAAACACCCCTCAAATAAAGGACAAAACTCATTGGCCCCTGTTCTAATGTCTTTGGTTGGGGCGACCGCGGGGAAACAACAAACCCCCATGTGGACCGGGAGCACACTACCCCCACAACCCAGAGTCACAACTCCAAGTAACAGAACTTCTGACCGACAAGATCCGGCGCATAGCCGATCAACGGACCGAGTTACCCTAGGGATAACAGCGCAATCCTCTTCTAGAGCCCATATCGACAAGAGGGTTTACGACCTCGATGTTGGATCAGGACATCCTAATGGTGCAGCCGCTATTAAGGGTTCGTTTGTTCAACGATTAAAGTCCTACGTGATCTGAGTTCAGACCGGAGTAATCCAGGTCAGTTTCTATCTATGTCACGATCTTTTCTAGTACGAAAGGACCGAAAAGAAGGGGCCCCTGTTCTCAATATGCCTCCCCCTCATCTATTGAAATCAACTAAAATAGATAAAAGGGCGTACCCCCTAGCCATAGAAAATGGCTTGTTAAAGTGGCAGAGCCCGGACATTGCAAAAGACCTAAGCCCTTTCCACGGAGGTTCAAGTCCTCCCTTTAACTATGCTCTCAACACTAGTTTCATCCATCCTCAACCCCTTAATTCTTATCGTGTTTGTCCTTCTAGCCGTTGCACTCCTCACGCTTGTCGAACGAAAAGTCCTCGGCTACATACAATTACGAAAGGGCCCAAACATTGTAGGCCCCTACGGCCTCCTCCAACCAATTGCAGACGGACTTAAACTCTTCATAAAAGAACCCGTTCGACCCTCCACCTCCTCGCCCATCCTCTTTCTCTTTACCCCTATACTAGCCCTCACCCTAGCCCTCACCCTTTGAACTCCAATACCCCTCCCCTTCCCAATAGCAGATCTCAACCTTGGCATCCTCTTTATCCTTGCCCTCTCCAGTCTAGCAGTTTACTCTATTCTAGGCTCAGGATGGGCCTCCAATTCAAAATACGCCTTAATCGGGGCCCTTCGAGCCGTAGCACAGACTATTTCCTATGAAGTTAGTCTAGGGCTAATCCTTCTTAATGCTATTATTTTTACTGGAGGCTTCACCCTACAAACATTTAGCATCGCCCAAGAAAGTGTCTGATTAATCCTCCCCGCCTGGCCCTTAGCCGCTATATGGTACATTTCCACACTTGCAGAAACAAACCGGGCCCCTTTTGACCTCACAGAAGGTGAGTCTGAACTCGTCTCCGGCTTTAACGTAGAGTACGCAGGAGGACCTTTCGCCCTTTTTTTCCTCGCTGAATACGCCAACATTCTCCTAATAAATACCCTCTCTGCAACTCTATTCCTAGGCGCCTCTGTCTTTCACACCACCCCTGAAATTACAACAACAAACCTTATAATCAAAGCAGCTCTCCTATCTGTCCTCTTCCTATGAGTTCGTGCTTCCTACCCACGATTTCGTTATGACCAACTCATGCACCTAATTTGAAAAAATTTCCTACCACTAACCCTTGCCCTGGTAATTTGACACCTCTCCCTTCCAATTGCACTAACAGGCCTGCCCCCGCAACTATAGCCCGGAGCTGTACCTAAAATAAAGGACCACTTTGATAGAGTGAATCATGAGGGTTAAAGTCCCTCCAACTCCTTAGAAAGAAGGGACTTGAACCCTACCTGAAGAGATCAAAACTCTTAGTGCTTCCTCTACACCACTTCCTAGTAAAGTCAGCTAAATAAGCTTTTGGGCCCATACCCCAAACATGTTGGTTAAACTCCTTCCTTCACTAATGAATCCTTACATCTTAGCCACTCTTCTCTTTGGCATGGGCCTTGGCACAACAATTACATTTGCTAGCTCCCACTGACTTCTCGCCTGAATAGGCCTTGAAATAAATACACTAGCCATTATTCCCCTAATAGCCCAACATCACCACCCACGCGCAGTCGAAGCTACAACCAAATATTTTTTGACTCAAGCCACTGCTGCAGCTACCCTTCTATTTGCAAGTGTAACTAACGCCTGACTAACAGGCCAGTGAGAAATCCAACAAATCACGCACCCCCTCCCAAGTACCATAATCACTCTTGCACTTGCTCTCAAAATTGGTCTAGCCCCCCTTCATGCTTGACTCCCCGAAGTCCTGCAAGGCCTAGACCTCACCACAGGCTTGATCCTTTCAACCTGACAAAAGCTTGCCCCTTTCGCCCTAATTCTTCAACTTCAACCCTCAAGCTCAACACTCCTTATCATCTTAGGTCTTACATCCACGCTTATTGGGGGCTGAGGCGGATTAAACCAAACACAACTCCGCAAGATTCTTGCATATTCATCAATCGCCCATTTAGGCTGAATAATTCTTGTCCTACAATTCTCCCCCTCCATCACCCTCCTTACCCTCCTAACCTATTTCATTATAACATTCTCAACATTTCTTGCATTCAAACTCAACGATTCTACAAATATCAACACCCTTGCCACATCCTGAGCAAAAGCCCCCGCCCTGACAGCTCTCATACCCCTCATTCTACTCTCCCTAGGAGGCCTCCCCCCTCTTACAGGCTTCATGCCAAAATGACTAATTCTTCAAGAACTAACCAAACAAGGGCTTGCCCCCACCGCAACCCTAGCTGCCCTCTCAGCCCTACTTAGCCTGTATTTTTACCTACGCCTCTCGTACGCAATAACCCTTACTATTTCCCCTAACAACCTAACAGGTTCAACCCCCTGACGCTTACCTTCCACTCAACTAACCTACCCCCTCGCCACTTCAACTGCAATAACAATTTGCCTCCTGCCTCTCACCCCTGCCATCTCCGCCTTATTAACCTCCTAAGGGGCTTAGGATAGCACCCAGACCAAGGGCCTTCAAAGCCCTAAGCGGGAGTGAAAATCTCCCAGCCCCTGCTAAAACTTGCAGGATACTAACCCACATCTTCTGTATGCAAAACAGACACTTTAATTAAGCTAAAGCCTTGCTAGACAGGAAGGCCTCGATCCTACAAACTCTTAGTTAACAGCTAAGCGCTTAAACCAACAAGCATCTGTCTAACCTTTCCCCCGCCCGCCTCCAAAAGGGCGGGGGAAAGCCCCGGCAGGGCTCTAACCTGCTTCTTCGGATTTGCAATCTGATATGTATAACACCTCGAGGCTTGATAAGAAGAGGATTTGAACCTCTGTCCGTGGGGCTACAATCCACCGCTTAACACTCAGCCATCTTACCTGTGGCAATCACTCGTTGATTCTTCTCAACTAATCACAAAGATATCGGCACCCTCTATCTAGTATTTGGTGCTTGGGCCGGAATAGTAGGAACTGCACTTAGCCTCCTAATTCGGGCAGAACTAAGTCAGCCCGGCGCTCTCCTCGGAGATGACCAAATTTATAATGTAATTGTTACAGCACATGCTTTTGTAATAATTTTCTTTATAGTAATGCCAATTATGATTGGAGGCTTTGGAAACTGACTAGTACCTCTTATGATCGGTGCACCCGACATAGCTTTCCCTCGAATAAACAATATAAGCTTCTGACTCCTTCCCCCTTCATTCCTTCTCCTTCTTGCCTCTTCTGGAGTCGAAGCAGGGGCTGGCACAGGATGAACTGTTTATCCGCCACTCTCAGGCAATCTCGCCCACGCGGGACCTTCTGTCGATTTAACCATCTTCTCCCTCCATTTAGCGGGGGTATCATCTATTCTTGGCGCAATTAATTTTATTACAACAATTATTAACATAAAACCCCCTGCCATCTCTCAGTACCAAACACCTCTGTTTGTATGATCCGTCCTAATTACCGCAGTATTGCTTTTATTATCCCTACCCGTGCTTGCTGCCGGCATCACAATACTTCTCACAGACCGAAACCTTAATACAACCTTCTTTGACCCTGCTGGAGGAGGGGACCCTATCCTTTACCAACATTTGTTCTGATTCTTTGGTCACCCTGAAGTCTATATCCTTATCCTCCCTGGCTTTGGTATAATCTCCCACATTGTTGCGTACTACGCGGGTAAAAAAGAACCCTTCGGATACATGGGAATGGTTTGAGCCATAATGGCCATTGGCCTCCTAGGGTTTATTGTCTGAGCTCACCACATGTTTACTGTAGGAATGGACGTAGACACACGAGCTTACTTTACTTCCGCCACAATAATTATTGCTATCCCAACCGGGGTAAAAGTTTTCAGCTGACTGGCCACTCTGCACGGCGGCTCGATTAAATGAGAAACCCCACTCTTATGAGCACTCGGCTTCATTTTCCTCTTTACTGTTGGGGGGCTAACCGGAATTGTTCTAGCCAACTCTTCTCTAGATATTATGCTTCACGACACATATTACGTCGTTGCCCACTTCCACTATGTTCTCTCGATGGGGGCCGTGTTTGCCATCGTTGCCGGATTCGTCCACTGATTCCCCTTATTCTCAGGGTACACGCTCCACAGCACCTGAACCAAAATCCACTTCGGGGTAATGTTTGCTGGTGTTAATATAACTTTCTTCCCACAACATTTCCTGGGGCTGGCAGGAATACCTCGCCGATACTCCGACTATCCCGACGCCTACACCCTTTGAAACACAGTTTCTTCCATTGGCTCAATAGTTTCCCTAATCGCAGTAATTATATTTTTATTTATTATTTGAGAAGCATTCGCCGCTAAACGAGAAGTTTCATCAGTGGAACTCACAGCAACAAACGTAGAATGACTTCACGGTTGCCCTCCTCCTTACCACACCTTCGAAGAACCTGCCTTCGTCCAAGTTCAAACTTGGCCAAGCTACGAAAAATCTGCTTCCACCCCCTCAAGCCCCCAGTAACGAGAAAGGGAGGAATTGAACCCCCATAAACTGGTTTCAAGCCAGCCACATAACCACTCTGTCACTTTCTTCATAAGACACTAGTAAAATCGACCATTACATTGCCTTGTCAAGGCAAAATTGCGGGTTTAAGCCCCGCGTGCCTTACAACAATGGCACATCCCTCCCAACTAGGTTTTCAAGATGCAGCTTCACCTGTAATAGAAGAACTTCTTCACTTCCACGACCATGCCTTAATAATTGTCTTTCTAATTAGCACATTCGTGCTTTACATTATTGTGGCTATAGTAACAACCAAGCTAACTAATAAATTTATCCTAGACTCCCAAGAAATCGAGATCATCTGAACCCTGCTCCCAGCTATCATTCTGATCCTCATTGCCCTCCCCTCCCTACGCATTCTTTATCTTATAGATGAAATTAACGACCCTCATCTTACAATTAAAGCAATAGGTCATCAGTGATACTGAAGTTACGAGTATACTGACTATGAAGACCTCGGCTTTGACTCATACATAATTCCCACACAAGACTTAGCCCCAGGCCAATTCCGCCTTCTAGAAGCAGACCATCGAATAGTAGTACCAGTTGAATCCCCCATCCGGGTCCTAATTTCTGCCGAAGACGTACTTCACTCCTGAGCCGTCCCAAGTCTGGGGGTAAAAATAGACGCCGTCCCAGGACGCCTAAACCAAACAGCATTTATTGCCTCCCACCCCGGCATCTTTTATGGCCAATGCTCTGAAATTTGCGGCGCAAACCACAGCTTTATGCCTATTGTGGTAGAAGCAGTACCACTAGAACACTTTGAAAACTGATCCTCCTTAATACTTGAAGACACTTCGCTAAGAAGCTAAATAGGGAATAGCGTTAGCCTTTTAAGCTAAAGACTGGTGACCCCCGCCCACCCCTAGCGAAATGCCACAACTTAACCCCGCACCTTGATTCGCTATTCTAGTCTTCTCCTGATTAGTTTTCCTAACAGTCATTCCCCCAAAAGTTCTAGCACACACCTTCCCAAACGACCCAACACTCCAAAGCACAGAGAAACCCAAAACAGAACCCTGAAGTTGACCATGATACTAAGCTTTTTTGACCAATTTATGAGCCCCACATACCTGGGAATCCCCCTCATTGCCCTTGCCCTCAGTTTACCCTGAATCCTCTACCCCAAACCTACCCCACGTTGACTAAACAACCGCCTCATTACGCTCCAAGGATGGTTTATTAACCGCTTTACCCAACAAATTTTTCAACCTTTAAGTTTAGGGGGCCATAAATGAGCAGCCCTTCTCGCCTCCCTTATACTTTTCCTCATTACCTTAAACATACTTGGTCTCCTGCCCTACACCTTTACCCCTACAACACAACTCTCCCTCAACATGGCCTTCGCCGTCCCCCTCTGACTTGCAACAGTCATTATTGGTATGCGAAACCAGCCTACCCATGCCCTAGGCCACCTGTTACCAGAAGGTACCCCCACCCTCTTAATCCCTGTCCTAATTATCATCGAAACAATTAGCCTATTTATTCGCCCCCTCGCACTTGGCGTACGATTAACCGCAAACCTTACAGCCGGTCACCTTTTAATTCAACTCATTGCCACCGCCGCCTTCGTCCTCCTCCCCCTAATACCCACAGTAGCCATTCTGACCGCAGTACTACTATTCCTCCTGACCCTTCTAGAAGTTGCAGTGGCCATAATTCAAGCCTATGTCTTTGTCCTTCTCTTAAGCCTCTACCTACAAGAAAACGTTTAATGGCCCATCAAGTACACGCATATCACATAGTTGACCCCAGCCCATGACCCCTAACAGGCGCAGTAGGCGCCCTTCTACTAACCTCCGGTTTAGCAATCTGAATGCATTTCCATAATATAACCTTACTAACACTAGGTCTTGTCCTTCTTCTTCTAACTATATATCAATGATGACGGGATATTGTCCGAGAAGGAACATTCCAAGGGCACCATACCCCTCCTGTCCAAAAAGGCCTCCGATACGGGATGATCCTCTTTATTACCTCAGAAGTATTCTTCTTCCTAGGTTTCTTCTGAGCCTTTTATCACGCCAGCCTCGCCCCAACTCCAGAACTAGGAGGCTGCTGACCCCCTACAGGAATTACCCCTCTAGACCCCTTCGAAGTCCCCCTGCTCAATACAGCCGTCCTACTAGCCTCAGGAGTCACGGTCACCTGGGCACACCACAGTATCATAGAAGGACATCGAAAAGAAGCAATCCAGTCCCTCACTTTAACTATCCTTCTAGGCTTCTACTTTACCTTCCTTCAAGCAATAGAATACTACGAAGCCCCCTTCACTATTGCAGACGGAGTTTATGGTTCCACCTTCTTCGTAGCAACCGGCTTCCACGGACTCCACGTAATCATTGGCTCCACCTTCCTAGCCATCTGCCTTCTACGACAAGTACTATATCATTTCACCTCCGAACACCACTTTGGTTTTGAAGCAGCCGCCTGATACTGACACTTTGTAGACGTTGTCTGACTATTCCTTTATATCTCAATTTACTGATGAGGCTCATATCTTTCTAGTATTAAAGCTAGTACCTGTGACTTCCAATCACCTAGTCTTGGTTAAACCCCAAGGAAAGATAATGAACTTAATCACAACAATACTCATTATTTCTATTACCCTCTCCACTATCCTCGCTATTGTTTCTTTTTGACTTCCCCAAATAACACCTGATCATGAAAAACTTTCCCCCTACGAATGTGGCTTTGATCCCCTAGGATCCGCTCGTCTCCCCTTCTCTCTCCGCTTCTTCCTTGTTGCAATCCTTTTCCTCCTATTCGATTTGGAAATTGCACTGCTCCTTCCCCTTCCTTGAGGGGATCAACTTTCTTCCCCTCTCATAACATTCACCTGAGCCTTCGCTGTTCTTATATTACTAACCCTCGGCCTAATTTATGAATGAACTCAAGGCGGTCTAGAATGGGCTGAATAGACTGTTAGTTTAAGAAAAACCCTTGATTTCGGCTCAAGAGCTTGTGGTTAAAGTCCGTAACCGTCTAATGACCCCTACACATTTCGCCTTTTCCTCTACCTTTCTTCTAGGCCTAGCAGGCCTGGCATTCCACCGAACCCATCTTCTTTCCGCTCTTTTATGTTTAGAGGGTATAATACTCTCACTCTTTATTGCTCTCTCCATGTGAACCCTTCAACTTAACTCCGTTAACTTCTCAGCCTCCCCCATACTTCTCCTGGCTTTCTCAGCCTGTGAAGCAAGCGCCGGTCTCGCACTACTTGTTGCCACTGCCCGCACTCACGGAACAGACCGACTCCAAAACCTAAATCTTCTACAATGCTAAAAATTCTCCTCCCTACTATTATGCTTGTCCCCACTATTTGAGCCGTCCCGGCCAAACACCTCTGATCCACCGCCCTTTCCTACAGTCTACTCATTTCCTTAACTAGCCTAACCTGATTAAAATCATCCGCTGAATCAGGCTGATCTTTTCTCAGCCCTTACATAGCAACAGACCCCCTCTCCACCCCCCTTCTTGCACTAACCTGTTGGCTTCTACCCCTGATAATTCTTGCAAGCCAAAACCACACAGCGTCTGAACCTTCCTCCCGACAACGAACCTACATTACCCTCCTTACATCCTTACAAATCTTCCTCATTATAGCCTTCGGCGCAACCGAAATAATTATGTTTTATATTATGTTTGAAGCTACCCTTATTCCAACCCTTGTAATCATTACTCGTTGAGGAAATCAAACAGAACGACTAAATGCGGGCACTTATTTTTTATTTTATACACTAGCAGGCTCACTCCCTCTGCTTGTCGCTCTCCTACTGCTCCAAAACAGCACTGGCACCCTATCCCTTCTGACACTACAATATGCCCCCTCCCTACACCTCTCTTCTTTCGCCGATAAACTATGATGAGCCGGTTGCTTGCTCGCCTTTCTAGTAAAAATACCCCTCTACGGGGCCCACCTCTGACTTCCCAAGGCACACGTTGAAGCCCCAATCGCTGGTTCCATAGTACTAGCCGCAGTCTTACTAAAGCTAGGGGGCTATGGAATAATACGTATAATAATTATACTAGAACCGCTCACCAAAGAACTCAGCTACCCCTTCATTATCTTCGCCCTCTGAGGAGTAATTATAACTGGCTCAATCTGCCTCCGCCAAACAGACTTAAAATCCCTAATTGCTTATTCCTCAGTAAGTCATATGGGCCTCGTAGCAGCAGGCATTCTAATCCAAACCCCCTGAGGTTTCACAGGCGCCCTCATTCTAATAATCGCACACGGTTTAACTTCCTCCGCCCTCTTTTGCCTAGCTAACACAAACTACGAACGAACCCACAGCCGAACCATGGTATTAGCCCGAGGACTCCAAATGGTCTTACCTCTAATAACCGCATGATGATTCATCGCCAGCCTTGCAAACCTTGCCCTCCCTCCTCTTCCAAATCTAATAGGAGAACTCATAATCATTACCTCCCTACTCCACTGATCCTGATGAACAATTGCACTCACGGGAGCTGGAACCCTAATCACTGCAGGCTACTCCCTGTATATATTTCTTATAACGCAACGGGGGCCCCTACCAGCACATATTATGTCCCTCGACCCAACACATTCCCGAGAACATCTTCTCCTGGCCCTTCATCTCCTACCCCTAATTCTTCTAATCACCAAGCCCGAATTAATTTGAGGGTGGACCGCCTGTAGGTATAGTTTAACAAAAACATTAGATTGTGATTCTAAAGACAGAGGTTAAAATCCCCTTATTCACCGAGAGAGGTTGACAACAACAAAGACTGCTAATTTTTGCCTCTTAGGTTAGACTCCTAAGCTCACTCGCCCCGCTTCTAAAGGATAACAGCTCATCCGTTGGTCTTAGGAACCAAAAACTCTTGGTGCAAATCCAAGTAGCAGCTATGCACCTCACCTCCACCATAATAACCACTAGTCTAATTCTTATTTTTTTATTACTTATATACCCCATCCTTTCCTCCTTTTCCCCCACCCCCCTCCCTCCCAACTGAGCACTAACCCAGGTTAAAACAGCAGTAAAATGAGCCTTCTTTACCAGCATTATCCCTCTCTGCCTCTTCCTTAACGAAGGCACAGAAACAATTATTACCAGCTGAACTTGAATAAACACCCACACATTTGATATTAATATTAGTCTTAAATTTGATATCTATTCAATTATCTTCACCCCTGTCGCCCTTTATGTCACCTGGTCAATCCTAGAATTTGCCTCCTGATATATACATGCCGACCCGAACATAAATCGGTTTTTTAAATACCTCCTAATCTTCCTTATTGCCATGATCATTCTTGTTACCGCAAACAATATATTTCAACTATTTATCGGTTGAGAAGGTGTCGGGATTATATCTTTTCTCCTCATTGGCTGATGATACGGCCGTGCAGACGCAAACACCGCTGCCCTCCAGGCAGTAGTCTATAACCGAGTGGGGGACATCGGCCTAATTTTTGCTATAGCCTGAATTGCAACCTCCCTTAACTCCTGAGAAATACAACAAATATTTACTTTATCCAAAGACTTTGATCTAACTTACCCCCTCATTGGTCTCATCATTGCTGCCACTGGTAAATCCGCCCAATTTGGCCTCCACCCCTGGCTTCCTTCTGCCATAGAAGGTCCTACGCCGGTCTCTGCCCTACTGCACTCAAGCACCATGGTCGTAGCAGGCATCTTCCTCCTTATCCGCATAAGTCCAATACTAGGAAATAATCAAACCGCCTTAACCATTTGCCTTTGCTTAGGAGCCCTCACCACCCTCTTTACCGCAACCTGCGCCCTCACCCAAAATGATATCAAAAAAATCGTTGCTTTCTCAACCTCAAGTCAACTGGGTTTAATAATAGTAACAATTGGACTTAACCAGCCCCAACTTGCCTTCCTTCACATCTGCACTCACGCATTCTTTAAAGCTATACTCTTCCTCTGCTCAGGGTCTATTATTCATAGCCTGAACGACGAGCAAGACATCCGGAAAATAGGAGGTATACATCACCTGACTCCTTTCACCTCTTCCTGCTTAACCATCGGAAGCCTAGCTCTCACAGGAACCCCCTTCCTAGCAGGTTTCTTTTCAAAAGATGCTATTATTGAAGCCTTAAACACATCTTACCTAAACGCCTGAGCCCTACTCCTCACCCTCCTAGCTACCTCCTTCACCGCTATCTACAGTCTTCGAGTAATTTTCTTCGTCTCAATAGGCCACCCCCGCTTCAACCCCCTTTCCCCAATTAACGAAAACAATTCAACAGTTATTAACCCCATCAAACGCCTAGCCTGAGGAAGTATTATCGCCGGTCTCCTAATTACCTCTAACATCACCCCCCTGAAAACACCAGTTATATCCATACCGTTCCTTCTCAAAGTTGCCGCCCTAATAGTGACTGTCATCGGCCTTCTCACCGCACTAGAACTCGCCTCACTAACCAATAAGCAATACAAACCAATGCCAAACCTTTCTCCCCACCATTTTTCTAACATACTAGGTTTCTTCCCAATAGTTATTCATCGCCTCATCCCCAAACTAAACCTGGTTTTAGGACAAACCATCGCCTCCCAAACAGTCGACCAAACATGGTTAGAAAAAATGGGCCCAAAAGCAACTGCTACCCTTAACCTCCCTCTAATTACTACAACTAACAACATTCAGCAGGGTATAATCAAAACCTATCTTTCCCTCTTCTTCTTCACCTTTGGTTTAGCTCTTCTACTACTACTTTATTAAACGGCTCGAAGGGCCCCCCGACTTAAACCCCGCGTTAATTCCAACACCACAAACAACGTTAACAACAACACTCAAGCCCCCATCACCAAAACACCCCCACCCATCGAATACATCAGAGCTACCCCTCCAACATCCCCCCGAAAAACCGAAAACTCAACAAATTCATCAGCAGACACTCAAGCCCCCTCGTATCACCCCCCTCAAAATAACACCGCCGCCATCCCCACCCCTAATACATATGCCACTATTACCCCTAGTACAGGCCAACTCCCTCAACCCTCAGGATAAGGCTCAGCAGCCAATGCTGCCGAATATGCAAACACTACTAATATTCCCCCCAAATAAATTAAAAATAAAATTAAGGATAAAAAAGACCCCCCATGCCCCACCAACACCCCACACCCTATACCTGCTACCGCAACCAGCCCTAACGCCGCAAAATACGGCGAAGGATTAGAAGCAACCGCCGCAAGACCTATTACCAGCCCTAGTAAAAATATAAACATAATATAAACCATAGTTTCTGCCAGGACTTTAACCAGGACTAATGACTTGAAAAACCACCGTTGTTATTCAACTACAAAAACAATAATGGCCAACCTCCGAAAAACCCACCCCCTCCTAAAAATTGCAAACGACGCACTAGTTGATCTCCCAGCCCCTTCAAACATTTCTGTTTGATGAAATTTTGGCTCTCTACTAGGGCTCTGTCTAGCTGCCCAAATCCTGACAGGCCTTTTCCTAGCCATACACTACACCTCCGATATCGCCACCGCCTTCTCCTCCATTGCCCACATCTGCCGTGATGTCAACTACGGTTGACTCATTCGAAACATGCACGCTAACGGCGCATCCTTTTTCTTCATTTGTATTTATATGCACATCGGCCGAGGCCTGTACTACGGCTCCTACCTCTATAAAGAAACCTGAAACATTGGAGTAATTCTACTCCTTTTAACTATGATAACAGCCTTCGTGGGCTATGTCCTCCCGTGAGGTCAAATATCGTTCTGAGGCGCCACCGTCATCACAAACCTTCTCTCCGCAGTCCCTTATATTGGCAACTCTTTAGTCCAATGAATCTGAGGGGGGTTTTCCGTAGACAACGCCACCTTAACCCGCTTCTTCGCCTTCCATTTCCTCCTTCCCTTCATTATTGCAGCTGCAACAATAGTACACCTTATTTTCCTCCACGAAACCGGATCCAACAACCCCGCAGGCCTAAACTCAGACGCCGACAAAATCTCATTCCACCCTTACTTCTCCTACAAAGACTTATTAGGCTTCGCAGTCCTTCTAATCGCCCTCATTTCTCTCGCCCTCTTCTCCCCCAACCTGCTTGGAGACCCCGACAACTTCACCCCCGCAAACCCCTTAGTTACCCCGCCTCATATTAAACCCGAATGATACTTCCTATTTGCCTATGCCATCCTCCGATCAATCCCTAATAAACTTGGTGGGGTTCTCGCCCTCCTGTTCTCGATCCTTGTCTTGATAGTCGTTCCTATTCTTCACACCTCCAAACAACGAGGCTTAACATTTCGCCCTATCACGCAACTTCTCTTCTGACTCTTAGTTGCAGATGTCGCCATCCTCACCTGAATCGGAGGCATACCCGTTGAGGACCCCTTCGTCATTATTGGACAAATTGCATCTTTCCTCTACTTCTTCCTCTTTCTCGTCCTCGCCCCTCTCGCCGGCTGACTAGAAAACAAAATCCTTGAATGAGCCTGCACTAGTAGCTCAGCGCCAGAGCGCCGGTCTTGTAAACCGGACGTCGAAGGTTAAAGCCCTTCCTACTGCTTCAAACAAAGGGGATTTTAACCCCTGCCCCTAACTCCCAAAGCTAGGACCCTAATTTAGACTATTGTTTGCCGGGCTCTGCCTTTCATGTAAACGCAATGCATATATGTATTATCACCATTATTTTATGTTAAACATATCCTATATATTAATACATATCATTTACAAAAACATAGATAAATATATCACATATTTGTTTAAACCATTTTAACTAAGGGGTACATAAACCATAATTGAATATACTCCAATAAACCTTATTAACCACTGAACGATAGTTTAAGACCGATCACAACTCTCACCGGTTAAGTTATACCAAGTACCCACCATCCTACTCATTACCCATATTTAATGTAGTAAGAGCCCACCATCAGTTGATTCCTAAATGTTAACGGTTCTTGAAGGTCAAGGACAAGTATTCGTGGGGGTTTCACTAGGTGAATTATTCCTGGCATCTGGTTCCTATTTCAGGTCCTATAATTGTTATAATTCCCCATACTTTCATCGACGCTTGCATAAGTTAATGGTGGTAATACATACTCCTCGTTACCCACCATGCCGGGCGTTCTTTCCAGCGTGTGGGGGGGTTCTCTTTTTTTTTCCCTTTCATTTGACATCTCAGAGTGCATACAGAAATGACAGACAAGGTTGAACATTTTCCTTGCATAAAAGAAATAGTATGAATGGTGATAAGATATTGACAGAAGAATTGCATAACTGATATCAAGAGCATAAAGTTTAATCAGATATTTAATTTTCCCCAAACTTTCCTATTATCACCCCCGGTTTTTGCGCGTAAACCCCCCCTACCCCCCCCAAACTCCTGAGATCTCTAAGACTCCTGTAAACCCCCCGGAAACAGGAAAAGCTCTAGAAGTGTTTTTCGCACTCGTAACGTACAGACATAATTGTTGTTCATAAATTGTTTGATGTGTATATTATACTATTGCAATATTGCACAT